ATGATGATATCTAGACAGATGGATCTTATATGAATCATATGATGAAGTACCACATGAGTGGATATATTAGGAATCCAAATCTGCCGAATCACTCATGTTATGATCTTCTACATCCTAGGTCTCCCCGTTCCGTCATCTGGCTTATGTTCTTCATGTAGCATTCAGACCGAATGACTCTATGAAATTACGTCGATACTTCCACATATTATGGGTAACGTAGGAGACATCTCTATTTTTCCCCGGGGATCTTTATAATTACCACTGTTTAGCTTTTAATTCGCCTCTGACCATCAAATTAAATGTGAATAACCCGTCCTCCTCTCTTTGAAACAAGGGGTGCTTCCGGTTCTGTGCGTGCTTCAAACAATTTTGTCTTCTCCATATTACCATATCTCTAGAGTCAATAATTTTCTATGAGGAACTACTGAACTCAATCACTTGCTGCCGTTACTCAACAGTTTTCTGCTGAGGTTTCTCCCGTAGAGGTACTCAAATTGGATCAGTGATCGATTTCTAGGTTTCGTCGTAAACCTAATTGGTTACTTCCAATTACGTAAATCAATAGTTCAAACCGCACTCAAAGGTAGGGCATTTCCCATTGATATAGGAACTTCTGTACCAGAAACAATGGTATCTCCAATTATAGCCCCTCTGGGATGTAAAATATATCTCTTCTCACCATCCCCATAGTGTATGAGACAAATGTGTGCATTTCGATTAGGGTCGTATTCTATGGTTACGATTCTACCAGATATGTCTTTTTCATTCCGTCGAAAATCTATTTTTCGGTATAGACGCTTATGACCTCCCCCTCTATGCCCTGCGGTAATGATTCCTCTGGCATTACGACCTTTACTACAACGACGCTGTCCATGGATCAAATTATTTCGTGGATTGGATTTTACTTGACTGTCTATGGCTCCATTGCGTGTGCTCGGGGTAGAAGTTTTGTATAAATGTATTGCCGTGTTATTAAGTATTTTGCTTTAAGTTCTTTTCTCTATAAGAGGTGGAATAGAATAACCCGGTTGAAGCGTAATGATCATACGTTTGTAATGCATTGTATGTCCCATAATAGGTCCCATTCTTCTACCCTTTCCGGGGACTCGATGACTATTTATAGCTATTACCTTGACGCCAAAGAAGAGTTCGACCCAATGTTTTATTTCTGTCCTAGTTGATCCTGATTCGACATTAGAAGTATATTGATTGTTCCCCAATAACCGAATACTTTTTTCTGTAAATACTGCATATTTGATTCCATCCATAAATCCATTTTCTTCCCTATGAGTTCCAGTATCGATAAGAATTCTAGTTCTTACTGTTCATATGTTATGGTATGAATATACCATACCAATTCGGTATGTATGGATGATGAGATTCCATTGATACAGAGCCAATTCTAATAGACTTATTGAACGTTCCCATTGGCGTGCATCCAGCAGGAATTGAACCTACGAATTTGCCAATTATGAGTTGGGCGCTTTAACCATTCAGCCATGGATGCTTAACAGGGATCATCGTACATCGTGAATAACCAAATTCCAATTGAAATGAAATCTTTAGGAGGAATCAATGAGAGGACATCAATTTAAATCCTGGATCTTCGAATTGAGAGAGATATTGAGAGAGATCAAGAATTCTCACTATTTCTTAGATTCATGGACCAAATTCAATTCAGTGGGATCTTTCACTCACATTCTTTTCCACCAAGAACGTTTTATGAAACTCTTTGACCCCCGAATTTGGAGTATCTTACTTTCACGTGATTCACAGGGTTCAAGAAGCAATCGATATTTCACGATCAAAGGTATAGTACTGCTTGTAGTAGCGGTCCTTATATCTCGTATTAACAATCGAAAGATTGTCGAAAGAAAAAATCTCTATTTGATGGGGCTTCTTCCTATACCTATGAATTCCATTGGACCCAGAAATGAGACATTGGAAGAATCTTTTTGGTCTTGCAATATCAATAGGTTGATTGTTTCGCCCCTGTATCTTCCAAAAGGGAAAAATAGTTCTGAGAGTTGTTTCGTGGATCCGCAAGAGAGTACTTGGGTTCTCCCAATAAATAAAAAGTGTATCATGCCTGAATCTAACCGGGGTTCGCGGTGGTGGAGGAACCGGATCGGAAAAAAGAGGGATTCTAGTTGTAAGGTATCTAATAAAACCGTAGCTGGAATTGAGATCTCATTCAAAGAGAGAGATCGCAAATATCTGGAGTTTCTTTTTTTATCCTATACGGATGATCTGATCCGCAAGGACCATGATTGGGAATTGTTTGATCGTCTTTCTCCGAGGAAGAAGCGAAACATACTCAACTTGAATTCGGGACAGCTATTCGAAGTCTTAGGGAAAGACTTGATTTGTTATCTCATGTCCGCTTTTCGTGAAAAAAGACCAATTGAAGGGGGGGGGTTCTTCAAACAACAAGGAGCTGAGGCAACTATTCAATCAAATTATATTGAGCATGTTTCCCATCTCTTCTCGAGAAACAAGT